CTGGTTTATTAGCTAAATGGCAATTGGCGCATACAATACGTCCAGTCGCTTCTCGTGGATTTTCATAACCCTGCTGTGCAAAAATGGGATATGCATTTGAAATGGATGTACGAGTTATGATATATATCATGAGCGATACGGAAATAGATCGAGTAATCTGTTCCTTTAGCCAAGAAAAAGTATTTATAGTTTGCATGGTCCAACCATTGATCCCGAAAATTTCTACAATAAATTGGGGTAGGTCACTAATGGAGTTTCCTATCCACGATTCTGTTATTTATTATTTACTGGAATAATTTGACTGGATTAATATATAGGATGAATCTCCGGGATGGGTAGAAAGATAAGAGTAAGTACGATTTTCAATGCTTTGCTTATGTACAACTGCAAAGTAAGAAACATTATAATTGGATTATTGGATTAGGTAGATAATTTTTCAGTCATTCATTGAATGATAAATCACTACAAGTGACGGAGATACGCGATTTAAATAACGGAAAATCCAATATTTGAAAATTGTATCTAGAATGACTGGAAAAGTGGAAACAAGGCCAGATATAATTTGATCATTATGAACAAATCCAAAATCCTTGTAGACAAAGCCAATCATCAGTTCCCAACCATGGGGCGAATGAAATCCGATACATAAATCAGTTAATAAAAGAAGAGAAAAAGCTTTTATTGTGTCACTTAAGTTATATAGGAATTCCTGAGCCCAAGAGTTAAGAATAACAAGTTCTTTATTACCCAAAATAGAATAACCACTTAGAATAATGAAACAGATTATATTTGTCGACAAGTGCAAAATCGTATGAATACGACCCTCGTTGTGTATCTTGATTAATTGGATTGTTTCTTTGTGAATTCCTATACGAAAGTTTTGTATATGTGTCTCCGAATATTCCTTGATCATTTCCTCTAAGAGGAGGAGTTCCTCTAATTCTATGAATTTTTCTAGAATACTCTTTTCTTCAATATCATTCAAAAAAGTTTCGGATTGCCCAGTATTCCACCAATTAGTAACCCAGGATTCCAGACTTTTTTGAAATGAGAGAGAAATCCACCAGGGCAAAACAACTATAGATGCAAGATATAAAAGAGGAGTGAATGCTTTCTTTTTTTCCATTTTTTCATCTGTGAATTGTTAATGAACCCATCTCATTCGTCGACTATATGTAATCTAATATTTTTCTCACGCATCGGTTTTATTACAAGTTATCGAACCCATGAATCTATTCACTCTTTTTTATTTGTGATTTCGTGGTTAGGCCTTGAATCTAGAAAAAAATACAGAAATAGGCGAAAAATTCGAATGAAATGAATAAATAATCAAAAATATTGTTTCCCTGTATCTCAATTGGTCAAATTCGAAGCACATATCTCCTTTCGATGAATGCCCGGAAGAATTTAATGAATATTATTCAGATTTTGAGACGAAAGAACTCCTTTTCTATCATTATATCAAAATATCTAATATTTTGAAAAAATTTAACTGACTATGAGTAGTCAGGGATAGAGGGAAATTTCTGAAGAATATTGTGAAAAATGAGTGGCAAAAAACGACCGAAATTGGCTAGTTATCATTATAAGAGATCCAATTTTTTGGTCATTAAGGAGCACAAAAAGTCTAAAAAGAAGCTTCGAAAAAATTACAAGATATGATCTATCTGAATCAAAAGTCTCAATTTCAACAAGTAAAAAAGGGGGGAATTTACTTATTTCGAAATGGTTGATTATGAGATATTTCGATTTGTTTCTGATTTTTTATTGAATTGAGTTGTGTATATTTCGATACATATAAAAGATCCCCAAAAGAGTTTTATTTTATACTTGTTGCATATATGTCTGCTTTGACTCGAATGAATGTTCTGAAGAAACCGCAATAGCAATTAAGTTATGTTATAGAAAAAGAGGATTCTTGCATTTTTGCCCTCCTGCTGAGAAAGCATTCATTTCTCGGCTCATTTCTTAAAATACTTCAATTGGTACACGCAAGAAATAGGCCAATTCAGCAGCTTTTTGTTCCATTTCCCGTGGAGTAAAATTCTCATCAGTACGAGTCAATGGAATGGCTCCCTGGCCTCTGATATCCATATAAAGGACACGACGAGCATAAATACCCTCTTTAACTTCTATTCTGACGGACTGAATATCGTTTATAAGAAATCGGAGGAAGACCCGACGATTTTTTCCAGGAAATCCCCAACGAAAGATACACACTATTCCGTCTTTTCTATCAAATCGATCATAACCACTACCTACATTCCACGAAATTGTGCACCACAAATAGGAGCTAATAAAAAGACCCGCGATCCCATAGAAAGACATCACAATTCCTTGTGGAAAAAAAACTATTTGCTGAGACGGAAATAAAGATATCAAATTTCTACCAAGATAACTGGAGGTTCCAACCAACAAGAATCCTAACGAGCCTAAAAAAAGGATAACAGCCCAGCAGAAATTACTTGTTTTTCGAGCCCCCGTTATAGGTTCTATCCATATATGTTCTGATCGACAACTCATACTTGATCCGGTTGCTTTTTTTGGAATTGAGAGAATACCCCAAATGAAAATGAATTTGACTTTAGTCCTTTTGTTTCCGAAGTAACTCGCATCAACTAGCGCTAGTTTGATGTGAACCTTTAGGAGTAATTCATTAAATTGGTTAGATCTAAACTAATAACATACCCTTCGTATGATCTCACTAAAGATAGCCACATACATATAGATAGACCAACTTTACAGTTCATCCATCCGTCGATTCAGGTCTATTTCCATTTAACCCTAGACCAACCATTTTCTGCAGACATAAGAGTTTTTCGGCGGAAGGCGCTTATACCATATTTTGCTAAATGGATATCTGTGTTATGATACAAGCGTCTGTTTTGAAAAAAAATAGATGAGATTTTTTCCCATCGGCTCTAAACAATCTTGTTTTTTTGAACATGAAGAAATAAAGAAGCCATTGCGATTGCCGGAAATACTAGGCCTACTAAAGGCACCAAAACAGAGGGAAAGTTAAGAGTTGTCATAGAATGGGTACCTCGATTTACTATTTGTACCTGTTATTATTATTTAGATTTTATATTTATTATTTATAATATAAAGATATCTTATTATATATAAAGATATCTTATTATATAAAGATATCTTATTATAATTTGATAATTATAAATTGGAATTATTATTACTTAATAGATATTAAGTATAGATCTAAGTATCTATCTAAGTGAGTATATAATGTAGTTTTTCATCTTTCTACATGAAAGATTTGAAAGGATATGGATGAGATATTATTATTATTCTTTTCTTCATTTTTTGCTCTTGTCTTCGAATTTCATTTACTAAACAAAAAGTTTCTTAAAAATTAATTATATTATAATAGGGTTTGTTAGAATCCCATCCAGCAGGGATTCTTAGCAAAAATAGGATTATCGTAAGATATAGAAAGATAAAAAATTCTATATTTTCTAGATTTTAATTATATATGATATGACGAGAAGAGGAGATTTTTTTATTTGCCTAATTTCACGAAAATAAGAATTTCATCTTTTATCTTGTTGATAGAGGCTTCTGGATCAATAATCAGGAATATAGAAAAATGGGCGGATTTTCTGTGACTTTTGATTCTTTATACAATTAGATCTTATGTCAACAAAGAAAACCCCATTCGTCTAATTTTGACTTGGATTCTGATAAACTAATTACTTGTTTGCTCAAAATAATTGAACTTAATGTTCTAATTTTTATTCAAAGGAAAGAAAGTGTGGAGTTGAAGTAACTCACTCAGAACGCTTTTTAAAGGATTACGTGGTACGATTAGATCGAATAAGCCCTTCTGGAATAAATACTCAGCCGCTTGTGAACCTTCGGGTACTGTTTTATTCAATGTTTGTTCAATTACTCTTTTACCCGCAAAGGCAATGTAGGCATCGGGTTCGGCAATAATGATATCCCCCAACATACCAAAACTCGCTGTCACCCCACCGGTAGTAGGAGATGTAAGGATTGGTACATAGAATAACTTTTTATTTGATTGATACTCATATAAAGCAGAAGAGATTTTAGCCATTTGCATCAAGCTCAAACTTCCTTCTTGCATGCGTGCTCCTCCGGAAGCACACACTATAATAAGAGGCAGAAATTCTTTAGTAGCGTATTCAATCAAACGGGTAATTTTCTCCCCGACTACGGATCCCATACTACCCCCCATAAACTGAAAATCCATAACCCCGATTGCTACAGTAATACCGTTTAGTCGCCCTATGCCTGTTTGAACAGCCTCGGTTAATCCTGTCTTTCTTTGATAAGAATCGATACGATTTTGATAAGGCTCCTCCTCCGAATGAAATTCAATGGGATCCAGAGAGACCATGTCTTCATCCATAGGCTCCCAAGTATCCGGATCGATCGAAAGTTCGATTCTATCTGAACTACTCATTTTCAAATGATATCCACATTGTTCACAAAGATTCATTTTTGATTTAAAAAATTTCTTATAATTTAATCCATAACAATTTTCGCATTGAACCCACAAATGCCTGTATTTTTGAGTTACATCCAGATCAGTAGAACTTTCCGGTATAGTTTCCTCACTCGTTCTGGTTCTTATACCGGCATCCTCGCTTTTACTACTATTTCCACTTTCACCACAAACGGAACCAAAAAAGTAATTGTTACTGTAATTATCACTACCACTTACAATGTAACTAGCAATACAGATTTGATACTGAAGATAACTGTCAATGCAACTATTAATGTGATTATTCCAAGTATCTTGAGTATCATCCGTGTAACGATCGTGGTGGGGATTCTTACTCTTAGATCCATTATTCAGATAACTAGAATTCCGATCAAAAGAACTTTCTAGTTCACTACAAAAAAGATGATCATTGTCAATCTCAAAAATCTGATTTTCAATATCAAAATATATAGAATAACTGTCCCCATTACTATCTTTAACTAAAAAAGTATCATCAGAGATGAAATTCCAAATGTCC